AGGGTTAAAAGTTTTTTGTTCGAATCCTTTCATTTCAATTTAAGTAATTGGTTGGTCATACAATAAATCGACTATAATAGTAGTGTCCTATTTGATGAAAAAAAAAGTAAAGGTGATATTGGGTCATTCACTCCAAACAAAATGGATTTAATTATATTGAAAAAGAATAGAAATAATCAAAATTGAAGTTCTTTTCAAATCTAATTCTTTCATTCCAAAATGACTTTTTCTTAAGTATAATCTTATTTTGTAATCAAGTTACACGACACACATAATTCTTATTACTATACCCAAACCCAACTCACGAATTGAACAATGAACCTGTTGATTCGGAATGGAAAGATCGGTCGATGTTACCGTCGATGAATTGATTGATTTTATTCTATCTATTTCACTCTATCTTCTTTGAAGTCATCGGGGCCATCCATAATGACTGATAAATTAATGACTGATAAATTACAAACTTTCAATTGGAACTAATTTTCTGTCAATTGTTTGTTTTCTTACCATCATATTCGACAAAAATGGAAACTTAGGTAAGTGTTTTATCAATGTATGTAGCAAAAAAAAATATAGTTAAGTTAATTTAGCTTTTTCATGCTTACTATAACTAGTTATTTCGGTTTTCTGCTAGCTGCTTTAACTATAACCTCGGCTCTATTAATTAGTTTGAACAAGATGCAACTTATTTGAAATGAATTGAATGACCAATTCATAAAAATAAATATTTCGCCAGAATTGTGCGGGTATTGTATGATTCCTTTCCGCATCAATTGCCAGTTCTTAGTCATTGAGATTCATGAATAATTCAGATTAATATTTAGAGATAGATCTTACTTCTATTTTTATTCTCCTCAAAACAAAAAAATCAAAATGATTGAAGTTTTTCTATTTGGAATCGTCTTAGGTCTAATTCCTATTACTTTGGCAGGATTATTTGTAACTGCATATTTACAATACAGACGCGGTGATCAGTTGGACCTTTAATTGAGTAATATTTCTTTTTTTGATTGACCTCCTGCAAAGAGGAGGTCAAATACAAATTGTAATTCAACTTTATTAAGATTAAGTTATTTTATTGTGATTCGACATAAGATAAACAGAATCACGCTCTGTAGGATTTGAACCTACGACATCGGGTTTTGGAGACCCGCGTTCTACCGAACTGAACTAAGAGCGCTTTCTTATGATCCGAGATACGATTGTAAAGAAAAGGATTTTTCATACTCCAATACACCTTGCATACATATACATATAGTATGCAATACGGCAAAATTATATCAAATTTTAATCGATTTAAATTAATCCCTCCTTACTTCCTATAGAAGAAGTAATAGGTAGGGATGACAGGATTTGAACCCGTGACATTTTGTACCCAAAACAAACGCGCTACCAAGCTGCGCTACATCCCTTTCCAAATTGTTGTACAGTGGCATTGTACAAAATCCTTGTCTTGTTTTCCAGATCGTTATTTTATCCTCTATCTATATACAATTTTTCTGTCCTTTTTTTTTTCTTTTTCTTTCATCTTTCATATAATAAAAGATATATATATATATCAAACTAATCTATAAAAATATATATCTCAAACTAATCTATAAAAAAAGAATGAATATTTATTTGTAATGCTCAGGAAGAGGGGGTCATCTGTTCCGACTTTTAGGTATAGGAAAATCTCACCTACTGGTTCGTTCATTGTACATATTCATCTTAGTTAAGAATTCCACATAAGACTGAATACAAATGATCTTGAACTACAGCATCTGATCATATATGTTTTACACTAAACTAAAATAAAGAAGGAGGATTTTCAATGCGAGATATAAAAACATATCTCTCCACGGCTCCTGTACTAACTACTCTATGGTTTGGGTCTTTGGCGGGTCTCTTGATAGAAATTAATCGTTTATTCCCGGATGCCTTATTATTCCCCTTTTTTCATTCTAGTTATTGATATGCAAAGAAATGAGGAGAATTAAAGATACATTTCTACGTGACTAAGATTGCGTTCCTCTTTTTTAGTTTAGTTCTTAGGATAGGAAAGAAAAAGTGTATTGAACCTCAGAAAAATGCAGTGGATCTAAGATTGAATTTTATTGAATTTTGGAGAACAGAAATAGAAATGTGAGTCCAATATATTCTATGGGCAGGCTCCACGAAATCAAATCAAATCATAAGAGAAAAAAGATACTTAAATGAAATACTGAGATTAGGGTAGTAGGATGCTGGTTCGAAAGTAATTGTATTACTTAATTATTACTCAATTAATATTAATTTAATTACAACCAAATCTTTAGAAATTCCATTTCTAGTTAGTAACTTCTATTGATTTTTTTGTTCTTTTCTTCTTCTTCGGTTCGGATCGAAAATAGAAGAATTTAAGTCGATCAAAAGGAGGTTCATGGCCAAGGGTAAGGATGTCAGAGTCAGAGTTATTTTGGAATGCGCCAGTTGTGTCCGAAATGGTATCAATAAAGAATTGCCGGGTATTTCTAGATATATTACTCAAAAGAGTCGACACAATACACCCAATCGATTAGAATTAAGAAAATTTTGTCGCTATTGTCGCACACATACGATTCATGGAGAAATAAAGAAATAGATCGAAAGGAACATGTGTACGATCTTTCCAAGGAGCAGGAAGAGGAAAGGAAAAACTTAACATATATACAACACAATATATATAACAACATATATAATCAAACGCTATTCAGTCGGATCTAAAATGAATAAAGAAATAGAATTTTCGAGATAAGGAATAAAATAACCCATGGATAAATCCAAGCAACCCTTTCGTAAATCCAAGCGATCTTTTCGTAGGCGTTTGCCCCCAATTGGATCGGGGGATCGAATCAATTATAGAAACATGAGTTTAATTAGTCGATTTATTAGTGAACAAGGAAAAATATTATCTAGACGTGTCAATAGATTGACCTTGAAACAACAACGATTAATTACTATTGCTATAAAACAAGCTCGTATTTTATCTTTGTTACCTTTTCTTAATAATGAGAAACAATTTGAGAGAGCCGAGTCGATCCCTCGAACTACTGGTCCTAGAACCAGAAATAAATAGGCATACCCCTTCAATTGACTCAAAACTCTCAAGCTCAAATTGATGTTTTGTTAAGAAAAAAATGGAGAAGGGAAAATCCTTCTTGTATTGAAAGATTTCGTTCATTCCTACTACTTATAAGTATCTTAATTTATTTTCATTCTATCTTCCCGGAGTTCATTCTCCGGGGAATTTTGTTTCAATCATTCCTGTATATTACTTTAGAATCTTTTTTATTTGAGAGATCTTATTCGAAATCATGTAAAGGCAATTTTTATTCTCTATAGCTATTTGCGCAAGTATTTTACGATTAAGAAGTAATTGCCTCTTGTACAGATTGTGTATGAATTTACTATAACTAGGGAATACCCCATTATCACGAGTTACTGCATTTATACGAGTAATCCACAAACGACGAAAATCCCTCTTTTGCCTACCTCTATCTCGATGAGAAGAAACTAAGGCTCTCATTTTTTGTTGAGTAATTGTTCGAGTAAGTCTTGAATGAGCCCCTCTAAAAGTTGATGCAAATAAACGAATTTTTCTTCGACGTCTCCGAGCTGTATATCCTCGTCTAACTCTGGTCATTGAATCAAATTAAACTTTAATGAATAACTAATTGATTTCTCTTCATTCAGTCATTCTTTTTTTCCCTCCTCCGTTCGATTAATAACAAAGCGGATTATTCCGGTATATAAAAAATAAATTCCCATGGCTTTTGCTACTATGACCTTCCCAACCACGATTTTTTATTCCTTCCAGACATTTGACCTGGAAATAAGAAATTCTACTGATACTAAAAAAAAATAGTGAGTTTCATCGTTTCTATGGTTACTTCTTAAACGGTTAGGTACTTTCTATACACCGGAGCCTCTTCTGTCATTTAATCAAATGTTATTGTGAACTTGTATAGTTCACACCCTTTGGCTCTACCCATCAATTATACAGTAATATATCTTTTCACAATAAGAGTTATCCATATAGTGACGGTATTTAAATTATGAAAGTTGGCTAGGTAGCTGACCCTATTAGTCCGTTCTTTCAAGAATAAGAGCATAATCATAGCATTTCCTCCGCTTAATGGATAATCATTTGCTACCAATGGAGAAGCGCTTCTCATCTCAAATCGAATTGATTGGATTTGCACCAATGGAAACCAAAAATTCTATACACAATATAGGAGATAGATCTTTCTTTTTAGTTTTAGATAGTAAATAGCCTTCTTCGAATCTATCTATCCTATTCATTGGTACTGATTGATCGTTGATACTAGAAAAATTGTCTCATTTGTTCGAGTTCATGATCTGAACGAGTCGCACATACACCCTAGTACATGTTCCTCGACGCTGAGGACATCCTCGAAGAGCGGGGGATTTCGTGACATTTCTTATTTTCTGTCTTGTATTTCTAATAAGTTGTTTAATAGTTGGCATATCGTATATATAGAATTATAGAATAGTTTGGTTTAGATCGATCTTAACCGGATGGTTGATTATTATGAATTATTTCTATTCAATGTCCAATCAAAGAAAATTCGAATTATGATTTGAAATGGAATCATGGATTTACACGAAATCGTTCGTATTTTCATTTTCGACCGCTACAAGATCAACAATGCCATGAGCTTGGGCTTCTGTTGCTGACATAAAAGCATCCCTTTCCATGTCTTCGGAGACAGCCCATAAGGGATTGCCCGTTCTTTGTACATAAACCCTTGTGAGTGTTTCACGAAGTTTTAGTAGTTCTTCTGCTTCCAGGATAAATTCCCCTGCTTGTGCCTCATAAAAAGAACTAGCAGGTTGGTGAATCATAACCCTGATGTTACTGATATAACAGTATGAATGTTCTTCTATTTCCCATAATTGGGCTAAAGTAAGGGATAAAAAATAAGAATAAGAAAAAAATAGAATTGAACAACCGTACAGGCATCTTTTTGCATACGGCTCTACAATGGAATTGAATTTGACCCTCTTCTCTCAAAAGACGAGGGAAATATAATCCATCCGATCCAGATCGTTGAATGATCCATTTACCACCCTTCCTTTCGTTGGAGTAATAAAATACTATGATGGCTCTGTTGCTTTCTATATTTATCTCGTCTATGATTTAGCAATCCCAAAGTTTTTTTCTGATACGATCAAATAGGGAAAAATGATCGTTTTTTTTTCATTTTTATACTCTTTCTTTAATAAAATGAATATCAGAAAGAGACTTCCGGTTTGGAATAAAAGTGGTTTGTGACGCTGAAATGTACTCCCGACACGTAAGATCAAATCGAAAATAACCTTTATTTCATATTACTATCTCGATACAAAACCTCATGTTATGAAAAAACAATAATGGTTTGTTCATATCGAACTCAAAGTGCCATGCTATTATTACTTATAATTCATATTCGATATGGCGAAGGCATAGTCTTCTTTTTTTTTTTAACAAACTCATTGGCGCCAAGCGTGAGGGAATGCTAGGCGTTTGGTAATTTCTCCTCCGACTAGAATTAAAGATCCCATTGAAGCGGCTAATCCCATGCATATTGTATGTACATCAGGTGGCACAAATTGCATAGTATCATAAATGGCCATTCCTGGGATTACCCATCCGCCGGGAGAGTTTATAAACAAATAAAGATCCTTAGTAGCATCTTCTATACTGAGATATACCATGAGACCAACAAGTTGATTTGAGATCTCATTATCAACCTCTTGGCCCAAAAAAAGTAATCTTTCTCGATGAAGTCGGTTGATTAGGACAAAATTGTATCCCTCAGAAACCGTACGTGCACCTTTGGATGCATACGGTTCAAAAAAAAAAATTGCGAAAAAAAAATCAATGTGTCGATTCCAGTCCCATTTCTTTTTTTTGTAACAGGTTTTAAAATGGAATGAAAGGGTTTGTTTTTCTTTTTTTCTATTTTTCAAAAAAAAAAGAAAAGGTTTTTTGGACCCCGCCCTATACTATAAAAACTATAAAATAAGAAAAAAGAATTTACTGAACTTATTGAACTAATCTCTCATTGATATATTGTTTCATCACGATTTAAATCACAATGTCGTTTTCTTGTTCCTGAATGGGCCTTTTCAATTCTTTTAGGTTCATGTTCTACTCCGGGTAAAGATCTGTCCGAATTCCATTTGTACGTATAGGGCAAATAATTTCAGTACCACTTCTTGTTTTTTCAATTCGTTTCATGCTTTACTTGCCTTCCCACAAACTATTCGCTGTATTCATCTATTATACAAGTGGTAATTGTAGATATATTACCAATTTGGTATTTTCTGAACGGAGCCTGAATATTTTATCGGTCTAAGTCAACCATAAATTCTTCTACTTCTAATTGATAATGTTGATCCCGAATATAAATTGATCTAATTGCACTTCACGCTACAAATAATTGACAGTCAATATTTCTTGGGCGAAGCATAGAATATCTCGATCGGGGGAGAGAACGGGGTAAATCCCATATGACCCAATATGTCTGACAAGTCGCACTATACGTCAACCCAAACCGCATCTTCCTCTCCAGGACTCCGAAAAGGTACTTTTGGGACACCAATAGGCATTAAATTAAACAAAAAAATTAAGCACTATACTTCACTTTAATATGGAAACGTAACAATGGGTTTATTGTCTTCATCATCCTTTTTTTTTCTGTTTATTCTATTTTATCCCTAAATTAGAAGGGAAAACTTATTGAATAAAGAAAAATTTTAATGAAAGGATCGAGCGTTCGAATGATAAATAAGTTTCTATGCACTCGTTCCCCCAAAATAGGATCAATCCTTCCATTGCGTATTCGTACTCATCGGGTATAGTATAGAATAGATCTGTTTCTCTTTGTTCTTATGAACAGAATTGTTCCCTTATTTTCAAGGGAACGGAATAAATATTAATCCTTTCTAAGACAGAATCCACTGTAAAGGTTAGGTACTATAGTATAGTCTTTTCCAATGCGATAAAGTTACATAGTGTCTATTTATTTTTGATAAAGGGGTATCTCCATGGGTTTACCTTGGTATCGTGTTCATACTGTCGTATTGAATGATCCCGGTCGATTACTTTCTGTCCATATAATGCATACCGCTCTGGTTTCTGGTTGGGCCGGTTCGATGGCTCTATACGAATTAGCAGTTTTTGATCCCTCTGACCCCGTTCTTGATCCAATGTGGAGACAAGGTATGTTTGTTATACCCTTCATGACCCGTTTAGGAATAACCAATTCATGGGGTGGTTGGAGTATTTCAGGGGGAACTATAACGAATCCGGGTATTTGGAGTTATGAAGGTGTGGCAGGGGCACATATTGTGTTTTCCGGCTTGTGCTTCTTGGCAGCTATCTGGCATTGGGTGTATTGGGACCTAGAAATATTCTGCGATGAACGTACGGGAAAACCCTCTTTGGATTTGCCCAAAATCTTTGGAATTCATTTATTTCTCTCAGGATTGGCTTGTTTTGGCTTTGGCGCATTTCATGTAACAGGCTTGTATGGTCCCGGAGTATGGGTGTCCGATCCTTATGGACTAACTGGAAAAGTACAATCTGTAAATCCAGCATGGGGTGTGGAAGGTTTTGATCCTTTTGTTCCGGGGGGAATAGCCTCTCATCATATTGCAGCGGGTACATTGGGCATATTAGCGGGTCTATTCCATCTTAGTGTTCGTCCACCTCAACGCCTATACAAAGGATTACGTATGGGAAATATTGAAACTGTGCTTTCCAGTAGTATCGCTGCTGTTTTTTTTGCAGCTTTCGTAGTTGCCGGAACTATGTGGTATGGTTCAGCAACTACCCCAATCGAATTATTTGGCCCCACTCGTTATCAGTGGGATCAGGGATACTTCCAGCAAGAAATATATCGAAGAGTTGGGGCTGGACTGGCCGAAAATCTGAGTTTATCGGAAGCTTGGTCTAAAATTCCCGAAAAATTAGCTTTTTATGATTACATTGGTAATAATCCCGCAAAAGGGGGATTATTTAGAGCAGGCTCAATGGACAACGGGGATGGAATAGCTGTTGGATGGTTAGGACACCCCATCTTTAGAGATAAAGAAGGGCATGAACTTTTTGTACGTCGTATGCCTACCTTTTTTGAAACATTCCCGGTAGTTTTGGTAGATGTAGACGGAATTGTTAGAGCCGATGTTCCTTTTAGAAGGGCAGAATCAAAATATAGTGTTGAACAAGTAGGTGTAACTGTTGAGTTCTATGGTGGCGAACTCAATGGAGTCAGTTATAGTGATCCCACTACTGTGAAAAAATATGCTAGACGTGCCCAATTAGGTGAAATTTTTGAATTAGACCGGGCTACTTTGAAATCCGATGGTGTTTTTCGTAGTAGTCCAAGAGGTTGGTTCACTTTTGGGCATGCTTCATTTGCTCTGCTCTTCTTTTTCGGACACATTTGGCATGGCGCTAGAACCTTGTTCAGAGATGTTTTTGCTGGTATTGATCCAGATTTGGATGCTCAAGTGGAATTTGGAACATTCCAAAAAATTGGAGATCCAACTACACGGAGACAAGCAGTCTGATACAACATTGTTGGGGTATCTTCCGCTTATATATTTTTGTTTTATTTGATATAGTGTACTAAAGACAGTGTACTGAATAAATTTTGACTTGAATCACCATCTTTTTTTTTTACTCTTTCACTTTCTTTATACGGTAAATGATCCCAAATGAATAGGAATAGATGTGGAAGCTATAATTGTAAATCACAATCGAATCTATGGAAGCATTGGTTTATACATTCCTCTTAGTCTCAACGTTAGGCATAATTTTTTTCGCTATCTTTTTTCGAGAACCACCTAAGGTTCCGACTAAAAAAATGAAATAATTTTTCATTATCTTAATTGAAGTAATGAGCCCCCCAATATGGGGGGCTCATTACTTCAATTAGTCCCCGTGTTCTTCGAATGGATCTCTTAGTTGTTGAGAAGGTTGGCCAAAAGCGGTATATAAAGCGTACCCAGTAAAGCTTACAAGTAAACCAGATATGAAGATGGCGATTAGGGTTGCTGTTTCCATTTATTTTTAGATGATTTTAAGATCACAATACAATGGATCTACAATAAGATCGTTTAATCGTTTATTTACAACTACAACGGAATGGTATACAAAGTCAACAGATCTCAACCAATGATTAAATAAAATAGGATTTATGGCTACACAAACCGTAGAGGGTAGTTCCAGATCTGGGCCAAGACGAACTATTATAGGGGATTTATTAAAACCGTTGAATTCGGAATATGGTAAAGTAGCTCCAGGCTGGGGTACTACGCTACTTATGGGGGTGGCAATAGCTTTATTTGCGGTATTCCTATCTATTATTTTGGAAATTTATAATTCTTCCGTTTTACTGGATGGAATTTCCGTGAGTTAAGTTCATAAGATCCTAGGTTTTCAATCAAAAAAAAATTACTTAAAACTCCGATTTCTAGATCATTCTGGTAGTTCGACCGTGGAATTTATTTGTTTCGGTATTTCCGGAATATGAGTGTGTGACTTGTTATAATTGATCCTATTGATAATACAGAGAATGAGTCTGTCATCTTTATCAAGGCGATTCTACCCCGTCAGATATTTATTCTAGTATCTTGAGCACGGAATATAATATATACAATAGATAAAAAAAAGAAATATTTGAACTATGATTCATACTCACTATTCAGACTTCACGACCGGACTAAAAAAAATAGGTATTTCCGAAATCAAACGATTTTTCTTCCTTCAGACTTATTTTCACCGAAATACAGCTGTTTCTTTTCTATAGATTTTGTTGAGTTATTACATCTATTCATTGAATAAGTGATGATCAAAGGATTCTTACTCAGAAAACCTTTGAGTTTAGCTTGGGACTTTATTAAATATCATCGTGGTTCTAGTATGAATCTGAGGTTTCAATTGATTCATGGGGTCTCAACAAGAGAATTCCTATTATATTAATAGTAAAACAAGAGTCAATCTGCATTACGTACAAAAAAACAACAAATCAAATAACAAAAAAAATAGGGAAGAGAAGATTCAAAACTCCTGTAATGATCAACATAAAGAAAGACGGATGAGCCAACTTGATTTGGTATTATCTTTCACAAAGAAGAAATTCCGGATTTTTGTTACTTCGTATTTTCGGGCAAAATAGAATCAAGTGGATAAGAAGTTTTGAACTTTTTATTACATATCTGTTGAAAACCAGTATTTGTGTGTTACTGCTTGAGCCGTACGAGATGAAATTCTCATATACGGTTCTCGAGGGGGGGTTCCTATCTCAATAAAGTATATGATTGGTTCGAGGAACGTCTCGAGATTCAGGCGATTGCAGATGATATAACTAGTAAATATGTTCCTCCTCATGTTAACATATTTTATTGTCTAGGGGGGATCACACTTACTTGCTTTTTAGTACAAGTAGCTACGGGTTTTGCTATGACTTTTTACTATCGTCCAACCGTTACGGAAGCCTTTTCCTCTGTTCAATACATAATGACTGAGGCCAACTTTGGCTGGTTAATCCGATCAGTTCATCGATGGTCAGCAAGTATGATGGTTTTAATGATGATCCTGCACGTATTTCGTGTGTATCTCACAGGTGGATTTAAAAAACCCCGCGAATTAACTTGGGTTACAGGCGTGGTTCTGGCTGTATTGACTGCATCTTTTGGTGTAACTGGTTATTCCTTACCTCGGGACCAAATTGGTTATTGGGCCGTAAAAATTGTGACGGGTGTGCCTGAAGCTATTCCCGTAATAGGATCCCCTTTGGTAGAGTTATTACGTGGAAGTGCTAGTGTGGGCCAATCCACTTTGACTCGTTTTTATAGTTTACACACTTTTGTATTGCCTCTTCTTACTGCTGTATTTATGTTAATGCACTTTCTAATGATACGTAAGCAAGGTATTTCAGGTCCTTTATAGAGAAGATAGATCATAGATATTTGTAAAAATGATATATTATTTGGGGGAGGAAAATAGTATTTCATTGCTACAAATATGGATTATTGAAAAAAAAATAAGACATATTGTTTGGATACTTCTCTTCAACTCCGAAGTATTGTATTCTTTATTTTATATGAATAGTTGAAGTGGATTTTCCGAAGAGAAGATGGATTATGGGAGTGTGTGACTTGAACTATTGATTGGTCCATGCAGATATATGATTTTATCTGCCACGTTAGAATTCACAACCAAATGTGTCTCCGTATCCAACCACCACGTAAGTACCTTACGTATCAAAGGATAGGCTGGTTTGTTTGCGAAGAATCTTTTCTATGATCATACCCGATCATGTCATGCATGAACAGGCTCCGCAAGATCCCGTAGAATATGGAATTAAGTGATGTGGCATGATTCAGATTATGTTCTATCTATCTATTTCACTTATCTATTTATAGTATAGAAATGCATTCACTTCCTCTGCATCGACCTGATTTATGATACTATCGGAGTGAAATAAAAGATCTAAAGAAAAACAGAGGCTGGACTTTATTAGATTAGTAACAAGTAAATACTTTGTATGTAATACAATCGAGAATCGAGATGTTGTGGGGATAAACACCAACCAAAAGACATGAGACAATCCAGGAAGCACTTAATCATGATCAAAGATCAAATTAGTAAGCCTACTTGGATATTGAGCATTTACCTTTCTTTAAGAACTGAAAGAACTGAATTCTTTGCACTGAATAGTTTACAAATTGAGTCTGGTAAATCTTTTCTTATATAGAGTCATTATACATTATAATTATATTATGTGTGTGGATATGTATGAAAGATATTATATATATTTCATCATATGAATCTATTTCTGTTATTCCTTTGATTCTTGCTCGAGCCGGATGATGAAAAATTATCATGTCCGGTTCCTTCGGGGGATGGATCCATAAGAATTCATCTATCCCAATAACAAAGAAACCTGATTTAAATGATCCTGTATTGAGAGCTAAATTGGCCAAAGGAATGGGGCATAATTATTATGGAGAACCCGCCTGGCCCAATGATCTTTTATATATTTTTCCAGTAGTAATTCTAGGTACTATTGCATGTAACGTAGGCTTAGCAGTTCTAGAACCGTCAATGATTGGTGAACCGGCGGATCCATTTGCAACTCCTTTGGAAATATTACCCGAATGGTACTTTTTTCCCGTATTTCAAATACTTCGCACAGTACCAAATAAGTTATTGGGTGTTCTTTTAATGGTTTCAGTACCAACAGGATTATTGATAGTACCATTTTTGGAAAATGTGAATAAATTCCAAAATCCATTTCGTCGTCCAGTAGCTACAACAGTTTTTTTGATCGGTACCGCAGTAGCTCTTTGGTTAGGTATTGGAGCAACATTACCTATTGATAAATCTTTAACTTTAGGTCTTTTTCAAATTGATTCAACTTCAACCGTGAAATACCTTAGCGTAGGTATCTAGGGGATAGTCACTTTAAAGTGACTATCCCCTAGATACCTTAATTTTATTACGATTCATTCTGTAAAAATATGGATTGTGCCGAAGATGAAAAACTAATTTTCTTCTTTTTTTTCTTTCAAAAAAAAAAAAAAGAAGATGAAATAATTATAATGGATTTCAAATTAAAACTTTTTCTTAGGTAAATCAACTGCAAAATGCTTCTGTAGAGTGTCCAATATTTGTTTTACATCTTCTATGCGAAAATATTCAATTTTTATAAGATTTTCTTGACCCTTACTCAAAAGGTCCAATAATGTATGTATATCGCACCTTTTGAGACAATTATAGGTCCTGGAAGGTAATTCTGATTGGTCAATAAAAATATATTTCAATGGAATTCCCTTTTTGTTTTTCTTTAGATTAGATAATCTATCTTGAAAGGTAAAAGGGGGTAAAGTAAACTTGTTTTTATTTTCCTCGAAATTAATGTTTTCTTCCTCTGCATGGAGAAAAGGAACAAATAAATCAATTAAATTACGAGAAGCTTCATAAAGTGCTTCTTTAGGAGTTAAACTTCCATTTGTCCATATTTCTAGAAAAAGTATTTCTTGTTTTTCATTCCCATTACCATAAGAATGAATACTATGATTTGCATTTCGAACAGGCATGAATACAGCATCTATAGAATAACTTCCATCATGAGAATTAGTTATGGGTTTCATACGATATCCGCGATCTCTCTTGATTTGTAATTCAATGCGCAAATCAATTGGTTCTGTCAGATTAGCTATATACTGTGTCGTATCAACTATTTCCACGGAAGGTGGTGAGATGATATCTTGAGCAGTTACGTACCTAGGACCTCTAACACAAATGGATGCGTCTCTAATTCCATAGAGATTACTTCTCAATACAATTTCTTTCAAATTTAATAAAATTTCATGTACTGATTCTTCAATACCTACTACTGTAGAATATTCATGTGGTACCTTCTCAGATTTTGCACGTGTGATACATGTTCCTTCTATTTCTCCAAGTAAAGCCCTCCGCATGGCAATACCTATGGTATCGGCCTGCCCTTTCATAAGCGGGGACAGAATGAAACGTCCATAATAAAGACGTTTACTGTCTACTCGTGATTCAACACACTTCCACTGTAGTGTTCGAGTGGATTCTGTTATTTCCTCTCGAACCATACTAATATTCTAATTTGATCAGATTATTGAATCATTTATTTCTCTTGATAGTTGTTTAATTCTTATTTCTACACACGTCTTTTTTTTGGAGGTCGACATCCATTATGTGGCATAGGTGTTACATCACGTACGAAACTTAATAGTATACCACTTCTACGAATGGCTCGTAATGCTGCATCTCTTCCGAAACCAGGACCCTTTATCATAACTTCTGCTCGTTGTATATCCTGATCAATTATTGTACGAATAGCGTTTACTGCTGCAGCTTGAGCAGCATAGGGTGTTCCTCTTCTTGTGCCTTTGAATCCAGAAGTACCCGCGGAGGCCCAAGAAACCACCTGACCACGTACATCTGTAACAGTTACAATGGTATTGTTGAAACTCGCTTGAACATGAATAACTCCTTTTGGTATTCTACGTCCATTCTTGCGTGAACCAATACGTCCATTCCTACGTGAACCAATTCTTGGTATAGGTTTTGTCATATTTTATTATCTCATAAATATGAGTCAGAAATATATGTAAACATACGGAGATATCCATTTCATGTTAAAACAGATCCCTTTTTTTTTTACAGGGATCCCCATTTTAGAAAGAAAGTTCTTTTTTTTTAAGGATTACCCTTGTCTCTGTTTATGTCTCGGATTGGAACAAATCACCATAATTCGTCCACGCCTATGGATCAGTCGACATTTCTCACAAATTTTACGAACAGAAGCCCTTATTTTCATATTTCTCATTCCTTTACCCCTGAATCTACTCCTTGGAAGAAAATAAGTCTCTTGAATTTTTGAACTTCGAATTGTATACCATACCCTACGAAAGGAATGTTTAAAAAAATCATTTAATCGTTCGAATCCTTGTTACGAAGTCTATAAATTATACGTCCTTTGGTTGAATCATAACGACTTACTTCGATTTTTACTCTATCTCCAGGTAGTATCCGTATAAAACTGCGCCGTATCCTTCCTGAAACATAACCTAGAATTAAATCTTCATTATCTAAACGTACCCTGAACATACCATTGGGAAGTGATTCAGTAATTAAACCTTCATGAATCAATTTTTGTTCTTTCATTCCAGGTAACCCCTTTTAAGTATCAACTAATGGAGGAAGAGTTATATAACTCACTTTTCTTCTCTATTCTCTATTTCACAAATAGGAATTTAGAGGTAAAATTAGGATACCGGAGGAGGATCACCATATATAACACAAAACTTCTCCTCCAATTTTTTTTAATCGAGCTTCTCGATCTGTCATTATACCTTGAGAAGTAGAAAGAATTACAATCCCTATTCCACCTAAAATCTTAGGAATTCGTTGATAGTTGGAATAGATTCGTAGACCGGGTCGGCTGATACGCTTTAAAATAGTTCTATATACTCCTTTACTAGTCCTTCTATGTCGTAGGGTTGAAACCAAGAAAAATCTCTGACTTTCCTGATGTTTTCGAACGTTTTCAATAAAACCTTCTCGCAGAAGTATTTTAACAATGTTTTCGGTGATATTAGTAGATGCTATTCGAACCGTTCCTTTTTTATCCATGTCAGCATTTCTTATAGAAGTTATTATATCGGCAATAGTATCCCTACCCATGATGAACTAGAATTATTGGTGTCTCCTAATTTTGATATAATCAACATGTTTTTTCTTTGTTTTTCTTTTTTTTTATTCAAAGTATATGCGTGAGACCTAATCTACTAAGAATTAATTGCTCTATTTTTGATACCCGAAACTATTATAGTTTCATCTACTAGTATTTATAATACCTCGGGAGCTAATGAAACTATTTTAGTAAAATTCAACTGTCTCAATTCCCGAGGAATCGCACCAAAAACTCGAGTTCCTTTTGGATTTCCTTCTTGATCAATGACAACCGCTGCATTGTCATCATATCGTATTATAATACCGTTGTCACGTTTGAGTTCTTTACATGTACGTACAATTACAGCTCTAATTACTTCTGATCTTTCTAGAGGCATATTGGGCACTGCTTCTTTGATTACAGCAACAATAACGTCACCAATATGAGCATATCGGGGATTCCCTGCCCCTATGATTCGAATACACATCAATTCTCGAGCCCCGCTGTTATCTGCTACATTCAAAAGGGTTTGGGGTTGAATCATATCATTTTTCTTTTTTTATCTGTTATTTCAATGCAAAGAATGTCAATGCAAAGAATGAAGGAAAAAAAGAGATATTGTCTTTCCAGAAATAAAGAAATCTGTGGTTGTTTGTTTTTTCATCTCAATATAATGAAATAAAATAACCCTTTTGTTTTTGTTTAGTTCTATGCCCCTATCCTGCAATAACAAATTGAGTTGGTATAGGCATTTTGGACGCAGCTATTGAAATAGCGGCCCTAGCTACAGTTTCTGATACTCCGCTCATTTCATAAAGTATTCGACCCGGTTTAACAACGGATACCCAATATTCGGGAGATCCCTTTCCTGAACCCATACGTGTCTCTGTGGGTCTTACTGTAACTGGTTTGTCGGGAAATATACGTATCCATATTTTTCCACCACGACGCGCATATCGTGTCATTGCTCTTCGCCCTGCTTCTATTTGTCTAGCTGTGATCCAAGCGGGTTCAAGTGCCTGAAGAGCATATCGACCAAAACTAATATGATTACCTCGACAAGATATCCCCCGCATTCTTCCTCTATGTTGTTTACGAAATCTGGTTCTTTTGGGGTTATAGTTGATGGTCGTTTCTTGATTCCATCTCTACTGCAGAACTGGACATGAGAGTTTCTTCTCATCCGGCTCCTCGCGAATGAAATGATTCAATAATATTAGATACTTCTAATAAATAATGCACTAAACTAAGTAATGTTTTTTTTAATATTTAATTTGTTGAACTGTATATACAATACAATCAAGATACAAAGCTAGACATATATATTTATTTGTAAATATAGATAATGCTTTTTTTATTTATATTATAACGAATCATTCTTTTTTTTATATCCCTATTGAACTACGCCAAACACAATATTGTAATCCAATAAACAAGGGTTTCGCGAGCGAATATTGACTCTTTTCTGCTTCATTCGTAACTTCAATCCAATCCATGACTTCTCAAAATAAATCAATTTGTTTTTGGTTCGTTCCGCCATCCCACTCAATGAATCATTAGCATTCGTTTTCAATAGAATCTATGCAGTCACAGGTTCCACCGTTCCTATAGCTTCTCCATTAATGGCTAGGTCTGAACTCTGCAACGGAGCTCTCAACAAAATTCGGTCCCGGGTCAACCTTCTCAGTTTCTATTAACTCCAGGCTCTTTATTATTTTATACTTAATTTTTTTGTATACTAATATTTTATTTTATATTCAGTATTGATGCTTTATCACATTGCCTTTATATGAGATAATTCATAGACCATACATATTCAAATCATATATCATTGGTATTTTTGTTCTCTCTTTCTATCATCCTTCCATTTATCCACATCCCTTACTTTTGCCTCACAACCCTTCTTTTTTATGGGATAAATTTCAGTTGCTACAACTATATGATTGATCCAGTCATATAGTGACTCTTTCTTGGGATCTAGACAATACGAAGAAATAAGTTGGTTATTTATATGGTTATTAAGTTCATAGTAGAGTTCAGTCTATATTTTTTAGAAATCCTAACTCTAAACTGACTTTTTTTTTAAGTTAAAGAAAAAATTAACGAGTCACACACTAAGCATAGCAATTCTAACAAAAAATGGTCAATCGAATTTTTATTCAACCCTATAGAATTGGAATTGCTCTTTTTTTTTTAATAGAAAAAGAATGAAACAGTTTGTAATTTTTTGTTCTATCACTATAGATTAGCCAGAATAGTACAACAAATAA